TTGATTCAGAAGATCCAGAAAAAGTTTTGAAATTTTTAATCGAAAGAGTCATAATTGATCCCATCATTCAAACAATATGCGATACAGCCATAATTCCTCCCATGGAAAAAACAACTCGAAAAAAATCGATTGGAATAAATAAAAAAGTCCCCCAATGGTCATACAAATTATTCAGCGAGGTAGAACAACTCGGAAAAACTGCAACAACGGAAGAGGGGGAAGAGTGGATAGTAGATCATCAAATTCGCTCGAGGAAAGCGAAACGTATAGTTCTTTTTACGCGGGGTCCGGAGGAAGCAGAGAATGCCGACCCTAGTATCAAAACTATGACGAAGCCTGATGAAATAGAAGAAGTGGATATGATAGATTATCCCTATGAAGCGGATTTTCGTCGAGACATAATCACAGGTTCTATGCGTGTTCAAAGACGTAAAACCCTTACGGGGAAAATGTTTCCCTTATATCCGTATTCCCCACTTTTTTTCGACAGGGTAGGATTTTCTTGGGATGTTCTTTTCGAACCATTCATATTATCAGTAATTGAGATTTACGACCTAATACAAGACATTTTTAGAAAGGGTATAAAAGGAAGCGTAGCAAAAAGAATAAAGAGGTTGAAAAAAAAAAAAAAAAATGTACATGGAGGAAAACAAAAGCTACGAAGAAATTCAAAAAGAAGTCAATGAAATGGAAAAGGGGCGGGACGGGCAGACGGAAATGGAACGAATAGAAAGGACACGAGAAAGAATATCAGACCTCTATGATATCCTTATTTATGCTCATGGAATAAGAGCTTTGATTTTACTAATTCAGTCGAGGCTTAGACAATCTATTGTATTACCTTCGTTGATACTAGCTAAAAATATTGTCCGTTTCTTATTACGCCAAGAGTCCGAGTGGGAGCAGGATATAAGGGAGATGAATAAAGAAGTGTATGTTATATGCACCTATAATGGTCTGCCAGTACTAGAACCAGGAAGAAACGGAATTTTTCCCCAAAACTGGGCCACAGAGGGTATACAAATAATGATACGATTTCCTTTCCGTCTGAAACCTTGGCACCGATCTAAGATACGACCTTCTCATAGGGATCAAAATGCAAAGCAGGAAAGTCCTGCTGCTTTTTTCACGATTTGGGGACTGGAAACTGACCGTCCTTTTGGTTCTCCTCTCGTAGGACTTGGTATTTTGTTTAGTTATTATTTTGGACCCCCTTTGAAAAAACTCCAAAAAGCAATTAGAAAATGGAGTTTTCGAGTTCTAAAAAGTTTCAAAGAAAGAACCCAATTTTTGTTTCTAAAGGTCCCAAAAGAACAAAAAAAATGGAGAGAGGATTCGAGTGAAATAAAAAAAGATTCTATAATAAATAATCAGATTATTCATGAATCATCCATTCAAACCCGATCTATGGATTGGACAAATTATTCACTGACAGAAATCAAAATGAAAGATCTGACTGATAGAACAAGCACAATCAGAAATCAAATAGAAAGAATTAAAAAAGACAAGACAAATGGATTTCGAACTCTAAAGATAAATATGAGTCCTAACAAAACAAGTTATGGTGCTCAAAAATTAGCATCACTAAAAAATATTTTTCAGATATTCAAAAGAAGAAATGATCGATTAATCCGTAAATCACATTATTTTTTAAAATGGATCGTGGAAAGGATATACACGGATATCCTTCTAGAGAGCTTTCCATATATCATTAATCGTCTTACTAATAGTCTTTATAGGCCCATGATCATTATCAAACTTTTTCGTAAATTCAAAAAAAAATATATTTTTGATACAAAAGAGAAAAAGATAATTGAGCGTCTTTCAACTATACAAAAAAAACTTTCACCTTCGCGTATTCGTCATAAGATTCAGACGAAGTCGGGGGTTTCTTTTAAATTATCCCTCGTGTCACAGGCCTATGTATTTTACAAATTATCACAAACCCAGGTTATTAACTTGTATAAGTTAAGATCTGTCCTTCAATATGACGGAGCATCTTTATTTCTTAAGAATGAAATAAAAGATTCTTTTCGAAGACAAGGAATAATTTCTTACGAATTAAAGCATAATAAACTTCATAATTCTGGAAGGAATCAATGGAAAAATTGGTTAAAGAGTCATTATCCATACGATTTCTCTGAGCAAAAATGGTCTAAATTAGTACCGCAAAAATGGCGAAATAGAGTCAATCAACATTGTAGGGTTGAAAATCCAAATTTAATCAAACGGGATTCATCTGAAAGAGAGGAAAAGGTTTCGTTATTGCTAAATAAAAACGATCATTTTCAAAAAATGTATAGATATGATCTTTTAGCATATCAATCGATTTATTATGAAGATAAGAAGGACTCATATAATTACAACATACATAAACCGAAATTTGTTGATATGGGGGCGAGTATCCCTATTACTCATTTTATAAGAAAAGATTATTTTATGTATATAAAAAATCCAGATAGAAAATATTTGGATACGAAAGGTCTTTTTTATCTCAAAATTAATAAAGATAAAGAAATCAACCCATCCAATCAAAAAAAGAAAAGAAACCCCTTTGATTGGATGGGAATGAATGAAGAAAGACTAAATCGTCCTGTATCGAAGCCGATACCTTGGTTATTCCCACAATTTGAGTTATTTTTTAATGTATATAAAATGAAACCGGGGTTTATACCAATCCATTCACTTCTTTTTCATTTGAATGAAGATGTTAGTCAAAATAAAAATATCACTAAAAAGAAAAAAGGGGATCTTCTACTATCAAATGAAAAAGAAAAAAAATATTTTGAATTAGAGAATCAAGAAGAAAAAAAAACCATAGGTCAAAGAGATCTCGCATCAGATGCCCAAAACCGAGGGAACCCCGAATCTGTTCTCTCAAACCAACAAAAATATATGGAAGAACTTTATACGAAATCAGATATGAAAATGGGTAGAACGAAAAAGAAATCCAAAAGCATTTGGACTTGGGAAATAGACTTAGATGCGTTCATGAAAGGATCTTTTGCTTTGCAATTGAAATGGCTGCTGAGTCCTTTGACTATGGAATTCTTCGATTATGCGCTGTCCGTACTTGAATGGGAAAAGGAAAGCAGAATGACAACAAAGTTTGGTTTCGGCTTTATTAAGAAGGAGGAGTTAACTCTGGATCCAATGCTAATCCGGGATTTGAATCTTTCAAAAATCCTAAAAGAGGGAATATTTATTATCGAACCCGTTCGTATACCTGTAAAACATAATGTAGAATTTCTTATGTATCAAACCATAAGGATTTCTTTGGTTCATGAGATTAAACAAAAAAAGAATCAAAAAAGATACAGAGAAATTATGGATAAGAATCATTTTGAGGAATCGATTGCAAGACACCAAATGATGACGAAAAATAGAAACAAAAATCATTATGATTTGCTTGTTCCTGAAAATCTTTTATCGTCTAGACGGCGTAGAGAATTGAGAATTCTAAGTTGTTTCAATTCAAGGAATAGTAATTGTGTGGATAAAAATGCAGTATTTTGCAATGGGAACAAGGTAAAAACCTGCGGTCCATTTTTGGATGAAAGCAAAGATCTTGATAGAGATAAAATGAAATTAATGAAATTAAAATTCTTTCTTTGGCCCAATTATCGATTAGAAGATTTAGCTTGTATGAATCGCTATTGGTTTGATACTAATAATGGTAGTCGTTTCAGTATGTTAAGGATACATATGTATCCACGATTGAAAATTGATTGATGATACAATTGTCTTATATATCCCCTACCCTATATATCGATATCGGGTGGATAAATAGCTGCGCATATGCCTTGTCTTACATCCTTTTTTGATACATGAATACTAATTCAATGACGTATCAATTAGATCATAAAATGAATCAATAAGGAAATTCGGATTGATTATTGTGTATACCAGATCAAAATACCTCGCATTATTATTACTGATCAGTCAAATTCATATTCGTAAAATAAAAATAGGAAATTACTAAAAAAATTGACGAAGTTATATATATATTTATATGGATTTCTATAGTTATGCCAAAAAATGAATTCATCTCGGTTATTTCGCAAGAAGAAAAGAAAGGGTCTGTTGAATTTCAAGTATTCTCTTTCACCAATAAGATACGGAGACTTAGCTCACATTTGGAATTACACAAAAAAGACTATTCATCTCAGAGAGGTCTACGGAAAATTTTGGGAAAACGTCAACGACTTCTGGCTTATTTTTTAAAAAAAAATAGAGTACGCTATAAAGAATTAATTAACCAATTGAATATTCGAGAGATAAAAAAACGTTAATTTGAATAATTCTTTTCTTTGATTTATTCGATATTCAATTTTGATGAACTTCTTTTTGTTTTCAGCAATTCATGGAAGAAGAAATAAGGAAAAATTTTATGACTGGACCAGTTACAAGAAAGGATCTAATGATAGTCAATATGGGGCCTCAACACCCATCAATGCACGGCGTTCTTCGACTCATTGTGACTTTAGATGGCGAAGATGTTGTTGACTGTGAACCAATATTGGGTTATTTGCACAGAGGAATGGAAAAAATTGCGGAAAACCGAACAATTATACAATATTTGCCTTATGTAACACGTTGGGATTATTTAGCTACTATGTTCACAGAAGCAATAACTATAAATGCACCAGAGCAATTAGGAAATATTCAAGTACCTAAAAGGGCTAGCTATATCCGAGTTATTATGTTGGAACTAAGTCGTATAGCTTCTCATTTATTATGGCTTGGACCTTTTATGGCGGATATTGGCGCACAAACCCCCTTCTTCTACATTTTCAGAGAAAGAGAATTGATATATGATCTATTCGAAGCTGCCACTGGCATGAGAATGATGCATAATTATTTTCGCATCGGAGGAGTCGCTGCCGATCTACCTTATGGCTGGATAGATAAATGTTTGGATTTTTGTGAGTATTTTTTAACAGCAATTGCTGAATATCAAAGGCTTATTACGCGAAATCCCATTTTTTTAGAACGAGTCGAGGGGGTAGGCATTATTGGCGGAGAAGAGGCAATAAATTGGGGATTGTCAGGACCAATGTTACGGGCTTCCGGAATACAATGGGATCTTCGTAAAGTTGATAATTATGAATGTTATGAAGAATTTGATTGGGAAGTTCAATGGCAGAAAGAGGGCGATTCATTAGCTCGTTATTTAATCCGAATTGGGGAAATGGTGGAATCCGTAAAAATTATTCAGCAAGCTCTAGAAGGAATTCCCGGGGGGCCCTATGAAAATTTGGAAAGCCGGCGCTTTAATATAGTAAGAGATCCTGAATGGAATAATTTTGAATATCGATTCATTAGTAAAAAGCCGTCTCCCGCATTTGAGTTATCGAGACAAGAACTTTATGTAAGAGTCGAGGCCCCAAAGGGCGAATTGGGAATTTATTTGATAGGAGATCAGAGTTCTTTTCCGTGGAGATGGAAAATTCGCCCGCCGGGTTTTATCAATTTACAAATTCTTCCTCAGTTAGTTAAAAGAATGAAATTGGCTGATATTATGACAATACTAGGTAGCATAGATATCATTATGGGAGAAATTGATCGTTGAAATGATAATTAATACAACAGGAGTACAAGCTATTAATTCTTTTTCTATATTGGAATCCTTAAAAGAAGTCTATGGGACTCTATGGATACTTGTACCTATTTTGATTCTTATTTTGGGAATCACAATAGGTGTACTAGTAATTGTATGGTTAGAAAGAGAAATATCCGCAGGGATACAGCAACGTATTGGACCTGAGTATGCTGGACCCTTGGGAATTCTTCAAGCTCTAGCAGATGGAACAAAATTACTTTTCAAAGAGAACCTTCTTCCAGCAAGAGGAGATGGGGGATTATTTAGTCTTGGACCCTCCATAGCAGTCATATCAATTCTACTAAGTTATTCAGTAATTCCTTTTAGCTATCGACTGATTCTAGTCGATCTCAGTAATGGTGTTTTTCTATGGATCGCCATTTCAAGTATTGCTCCCATTGGACTTCTTATGTCAGGCTATGGATCAAATAATAAATATTCCTTTTTAGGTGGTCTACGGGCTGCTGCCCAATCTATTAGTTATGAAATACCATTAACTCTATGTGTGTTAGCAATATCTCTACGTGTGATTCGTTGAGGCATAAAATTTTACTTTCGAGAGTTTTCTAAGAATGAACTAAACCAGATAGTTAGATGAGTGAAAGAAAACAGCTTTGAAATTCGCAGTAAAAAGATTGAGTCTCATTTCCTATGTACAAGAATTACGCCAAAGTTAATAGAAGCAAATAGAAGCAGTAAAGAAAAACTATTTACCCCAAGACAGGTGGATTTTTTATCATGGCTTGAAGCGGGTTAAACGGATCGATTCTTTGGAGTTCATGCTATCATCTATTACTATACATGACACGAATTGTCGAAGAGATTGAGCAAAACTGAGTGGATGGTTAGGAACACCAAGGTACACAAAGGATTAGTAATAGAGATTTTCTAAGTTCTCGGAAAAATTCCGCAAAAACGAAATACTAATTGGGGCTTAAAATTAGTAGAAATGATCAAGTAGTACTCCCCAAAATTCCGATCTAGAGTATGCTGCTATCCACCGCTAAAGTGAATGACTATCAGGAACGAAGTAATCCTTTACTTTTTTTAGCAAAAAAAGAAATAAAAATAGAAAAAATGGAATTGCAAAATTTTTGATTATTCTTGCTGTCCAACTGTATTAAGAGAGCTACACTGCATGGTAATTGATTTTCGTAATAAAAAAAAGGATAGGACGAGATATCTATTACTATTTCTAAAAAGAGTGCTTTATGAAGGTTTAAAATGAAGTCTCAATAAAAAAACCGAATAACAAAAAGTAAAGGATGAGATCAATTCAGAAGCCCTTTAGTATAGCAAGCAGACAGAATTCCGTTGGTCTAATTCAGGACCTTTCGATTTCTTTTGACGCTATTTATCCTACAAAAATAGAAATAGAAAGATTAAATAATATCGAAGCAGTCCTTAGATTTATGTGGGACCCTCGAGGAGCCGTATGAGGTGAAAATCTCATGTACGGTTCTGTAATAGCGCTGATAACAGTGATCTTATCAGCGACTAGAATTATCTAACAGTTTAAGTACAGTTGATATAGTTGAGACACAGTCCAAATACGGTTTTTGGGGGTGGAATTTGTGGCGTCAACCTATAGGATTTCTCATTTTTCTAATTTCTTCTCTAGCTGAATGTGAAAGATTGCCTTTTGATTTACCAGAAGCAGAGGAAGAATTAGTAGCAGGTTATCAAACAGAATATTCGGGTATTAAATTTGGTTTATTTTATGTTGCTTCCTATCTAAATCTACTAGTTTCTTCATTATTTGTAACAGTTCTTTACTTGGGAGGCTGGAATTTTTCTATTCCGTACATATTTGTTCCTGACCTTTTTGAACTAAATGCAAGGGATGGAGTCTTTGTAGCAGCAATTGGTATTTTCATTACACTGGCGAAAACCTTTTTGGTCTTGTTCATTTCCATCACAACAAGATGGACGTTACCTAGACTGAGAATGGACCAATTATTAAATCTTGGATGGAAATTTCTTTTACCCATTTCGTTAGGTAATTTATTATTAACAACTTCTTCCCAACTCCTTTCACTATAATCTAAGCAAAATAGAATATTTTCTATTCACTAGTAACTAAATTGATAACTTGTCTCCAACAAGAGAAAGAAACAAAGAAATTTTTTTATCTATATTTAGGATATGTTCCCTATGGTAACTGGGTTCCTGAATTATGGTCAACAAACAGTACGGGCGGCTAGGTACATTGGTCAAGGTTTTTTGATTACCTTATCCCACGCCAATCGTTTACCTGTAACTATTCAATACCCTTATGAAAAATTGATCACATCAGAACGTTTTCGTGGTCGAATCCACTTTGAATTCGATAAATGCATTGCTTGTGAAGTATGTGTTCGTGTATGTCCTATAGATCTACCTGTTGTAGATTGGAAATTGGAAACAGATATTCGAAAGAAACGGTTACTTAATTACAGTATTGATTTCGGAATCTGTATATTTTGCGGTAATTGCGTTGAGTATTGCCCAACAAATTGTTTATCAATGACTGAAGAATATGAGCTTTCTACGTATGATCGTCATGAATTAAATTATAATCAAATTGCTTTAGGCCGTTTACCAATTTCAATAATTGACGATTACACAATTCGAACGATCTTGAATTGGCCTCAATTAAATAAAAAAGAAATACCTTGATTCATTTTTGATTACTAAGTTTTTTATTTTTAGTTATTTACAAAGAAAAATAACTAAACATAAAAACTATTGATCTGAGTGGTTCATGAAAATGGAGGATTTCCTTGGAAATTTTTTTTAATGTAATGGTTTCAACTATATTCGAACTAGCCTTTCAGATAAAGAACGTGATTAGTCTACTAACCGCACCAACATCAATTCGCATGCTGCATTCAACTAGGTAAATAGATCAACTTAACTTATTTTCTCCTGGTCAGTTCAATAAGATCATGAAAGAGTCCGATTTTTATATCTTTTTTCATCGAATGGATTTACCTGGACCAATACATGATTTTCTTTTAGTCTTTCTGGGATCAGGTCTTATAGTAGGAGGCCTAGGGGTGATATTATTTACCAATCCAATTTTTTCTGCTTTTTCGTTGGGATTGGTTCTTGTTTGTATATCTTTATTCTATATTCTAGCAAACTCTCAGTTTGTAGCTTCTGCACAACTCCTTATTTACGTAGGAGCTATAAATGTTTTAATAATATTTGCTGTAATGTTCGTCAACGGGTTAGAATATGACAAGAATTTCCGTCTTTGGACTCTTGGGGACGGAATTACTTTGTTAGTTTGTACCAGTATTTTTGTTTTATTAATTAGTACTATTCTAAATACGTCCTGGTACGGAATTATTTGGACTACAAAATTCAACCAGATTATAGAACAAGATTTGATAAATAATAGTCAACAAATTGGAATTCATTTATCAACAGATTTTTTTCTCCCGTTTGAACTCATTTCTATAATTCTTTTAGTTGCTTTGATAGGTGCAATTGCCGCGGCCCGTCAATAAAATGAAAAATCTTGAAAAGCATCCTTCCAAAGCAAACGTTATTCCGTTTTCTCGTATTCCTTCAATTCTATTTTCATTTATATAATAGAAAATAGAAAAGTCAATCTATTACTACCATCTTTCTTTGCTCCGTATTTTTTTTATATTCGAGTGAATTAAATTCTTGTTCATATTGAAATGAAATAAATCAAGATTGATAAGGAGTTGCTCAATGATGCTCGAACATGTACTTGTTTTGAGTGCCTATTTATTTTCGATCGGTATCTATGGATTAATCACAAGCCGAAATTTAGTTCGAGCTCTTATGTGTCTGGAACTTATATTGAATGCGGTGAATCTAAATTTCGTAACATTTTCTGACTTTTTTGATAGTCGTCAGTTGAAAGGAAACATTTTCTCCATTTTTGTTATGGCGATTGCAGCCGCTGAAGCAGCTATTGGGCTGGCTATTGTTTCGGCAATTTATCGTAACAGAAAATCAACTCGTATTAATCAATCGAATTTGTTGAATAAGTAGTATTATTTTTTATAATATTAGTATTATAGAAATTTGAATAGTTAGCAATTCAAATTAGATTACTAGATATGTAGAATCTTCAAAAAACTCAGAAATCAAAGTATTTTGTACCTCTTTTCAAAACCGACCCAGAAAAAGTTGATTCGACAAATTCTGGTGAATCATCGATTCGTCTGGTCTTTAAATAGATAATTCATTTACATACAATACAGGGTTATACTAGATCGAAAATTCATGAGATTCAAAAACAGGTATAGATCCAATGTCACATTCCGTAAAGATTTATGATACATGTATAGGATGTACTCAATGTGTCCGAGCCTGCCCCACAGATGTATTAGAAATGATACCTTGGGACGGGTGTAAAGCTAAACAAATAGCTTCCGCCCCAAGAACAGAGGACTGTGTTGGTTGTAAGAGATGCGAATCCGCCTGTCCAACCGATTTTTTGAGTGTTCGGGTTTATTTGTGGCATGAAACAACCCGCAGTATGGGTCTAGCTTATTAATACGTTCCAGAAAACTCCAATCGAATCCCTTTGATTTTTTTATCGACAAAAACCCGCGCTCGAACTAAAACGAAATAAAAAATCTATATTTTATTTTCGGCTTATTCGAGTACGGGTTTTTTAGTCCAAGTGTATTTTGTCTTTACCATGAATTTTTTTCCTTGGTTAACCTTAATTGTCGTTTTGCCTATATTTGCGGGTTCATTCATTTTCTTTCTACCTCATAGGGGCAATAAGGTAATTAGATGGTATACTTTGTGTATATGTATTTTAGAATTCCTACTAACAACCTATGTATTCTGTTATCATTTCCAGCCAGACGACCCATTAATACAACTGGCCGAAGATTATAACTGGATTCGCTTTTTTAATTTCCACTGGCGATTGGGAATAGATGGGCTTTCTATAGGACCCGTTTTACTGACGGGATTCATCACGACTTTAGCTACTTTAGCGGCTTGGCCGGTTACTCGGGATTCCCGATTATTCCATTTCTTGATGTTAGCAATGTATAGTGGTCAAATAGGATTATTTTCTTCTCGAGACCTTTTACTTTTTTTTCTAATGTGGGAATTAGAATTAATTCCCGTTTATCTACTTTTATCCATATGGGGAGGAAAGAGGCGTCTATATTCAGCGACAAAGTTTATTTTGTACACTGCAGGGGGTTCCATTTTTTTGTTAATGGGAGTTCTGGGTATTGGGTTATATGGTTCTACCGAACCAACATTAAATTTGGAAACGTTAACTAATCAATCGTATCCAGCGGGATTAGAAATAATATTCTATATTGGATTTCTTATTGCTTTTGCTGTCAAATTGCCGATTATACCTCTACATACATGGTTACCAGATACCCATGGAGAAGCACATTACAGTACTTGTATGCTTTTAGCCGGAATCCTTTTAAAAATGGGAGCCTATGGGTTGGTTCGGATCAATATGGAATTATTACCTCACGCTCATTCTATATTTTCGCCTTGGTTGGTGATAGTAGGCACAATACAAATAATCTATGCAGCTTCAGCATCTCTGGGTCAACGTAATTTAAAAAAGAGAATAGCATATTCCTCTGTATCTCATATGGGTTTCATAATTATCGGAATTAGTTCTATAACTGATACGGGATTCAACGGGGCCATTTTACAAATAATCTCTCATGGATTTATTGGTGCTGCGCTTTTTTTCCTAGCAGGAACTAGTTATGATAGAATACGTCTTGTTTATCTCGACGAAATTGGCGGAATAGCCGTTTCAATGCCAAAAATATTCACCCTCTTCACTACTTTTTCAATGGCGTCCCTTGCGTTACCGGGCATGAGTGGTTTTTTTGCCGAATTAATAGTCTTTTTTGGAATAATTACCAGTCAAAAATTCTTTTTAATGTCAAAAGTCCTAATTACTTTTGGCATGGCAATTGGAATGATATTAACTCCTATTTATTTATTATCTATGTTACGGCAAATGTTCTATGGATACAAGTTATTAAATAGTGCAAACTCTTCTTTTTTTGATTCGGGTCCGAGAGAGTTATTTGTTTCACTAGTTATCTTTCTACCAGTAATAGGTATTGGCATTTACCCCGATTTCGTTCTCTCATTATCGGTTGAGAAGGTACAAGCTATTCTATCAAATTTTTTTTATAGATAGTTTTAATTAAAAAAACTTTTTTACGTAACGCAAAAAAACGAATTGGAATTTGAATCGGATAGTTTGACGTTTGTGAGAACCATTTGAATCACTATACTACTTGATTGAAATGGTTCTCGACGAGGCCTGCTTCTTTTTATATGTATATGGAATATACCCTGTTCTGTGGTTGTATTCGTCAGGTTAGGTCCTTTCTTCAATTTAATTTTTTAATAAAAATGAACCATAACTATGTAATCCTATTCCTAATAGATTGACCCCAAAATAGCATATCCAAATTATAAGAAATCCTATAGAAGCCACAATCGCAGAATTTTCACTTTTCAAATTTATATTTGTTTTAATATGCAAATAAATCGCGAATATGGTCCAAGTAATGAATGCCCACGTTTCCTTTGGGTCCCAATTCCAATAGGATCCCCACGCTTCATTAGCCCATACTGCTCCTGAAAGAATACCTATGGTTAAAAAGATAAATCCTAGACCAATACCACGCGAACTCCAATGATCTAATTGTTCAATTAACTGGGACCTATAATAATTCCTAAGAGAAAAGAGATAGGTGCCTTGTAAAATGTTGTTTTCTTCAGTCGTGGATTGGATCTTCTCAAAGAACAAGGACTCGTTTAATAAAAGTTTTCTTTTAGCAAAAGGAGTTCTAGTCTTTTGAAATGTCATGACTAGAAGAGCTACTGATAATAATGATCCACATAAAAGAGCTGCATAAGC